ATTCCTCTACCAATCGCCATCGACTTCAGAGATCCCTACTGAAAACTTTTTCAAATATAAAAGTTCAGTATCTTCTCAAGAATTGGCGAATTAGGCAGGACTTCTTTGTACAGAATAACAAGTAGCGGGCCAATCTTCATCAATTTGATCGAGAATTGAAATATTCTAAATAAAAATATAAAAATGGGGGAGATAAAAAAGATGCAGGGTCGTTTGTCTGCTTGGCTAGTCAAGCATGAGATAATTCATAGATCTTTGGGCTTTGATTATCAAGGAATAGAGACTTTACAAATAAAGCCCGCGGATTGGCATTCCATTGCTGTCATTTTATATCTATATGGTTACAATTATCTACGCTCCCAATGTGCCTATGATGTAGCACCTGGCGGACTATTAGCTAGTGTGTATCATCTTACCAGAATAGAGTATGGTGCGGATCAACCAGAAGAGGTATGCATAAAAGTGTTTGCCTCAAGGAGGAATCCTAGAATTCCGTCCGTTTTCTGGGTTTGGAAAAGCGTGGATTTTCAAGAACGAGAATCTTATGATATGTTGGGAATCTCTTATGATAATCATCCGCGCTTGAAACGTATCTTAATGCCTGAAAGTTGGATAGGATGGCCCTTACGGAAGGATTATATTGCCCCCAATTTTTATGAAATACAAGATGCTCATTGAATGATAAGAAAGTAATTTCCACTTATAAAATTTCAGAGATTCAAGGATTGTCTTTCTGTTCTAGATTAACCAGAATGTCTCTTTTGTATTAGGGAATTGTGGATAGGCTAACAAAAAAGGTAGAATTGCGGATTCGTTGGGATTCTTAGATTTATTTGGAGGATACTTATTTCGTATGAGCCAAGTCAATAGGATGAATGAAACGAGTTCTGCGTCATGAACCTTGTACTGCGCCTATGACCGGTTCTAGAAAGTCATGTCGAGACGAATTAGGAAATCGAATAGGAACGAAACTACTAAAAAAAGGAAGAGTGCCGAATTCGATTTATTTGTATCTGAACCGAATCTTGTCTATTTCAACTTTGACTTTTTGTTCTTTCAACCAACCCAATTGAACCTTTCAAATATGAAATATGTATTATGTATGAAGTATTAACATTCTTTTTGAACGAAAGAAAAAAAAGAGAAAATCGAATTTCATTTTATTTATTTAATAATTTAAGAAACTCTACCCATCTATTTTATAGATGGGGTATATCTCGCCAAGATAGAGAAAAGTATGTATTATGATCCAGATTCAACTTAATATGAATCTCGCTTGATATCAATTAATTTATAAAAGAAAGACCTCATACAATTTAACCATGTGCCAGGAACCAGATTTGAACTGGTGACACGAGGATTTTCAGTCCTCTGCTCTACCAGCTGAGCTATCCCGACCATTCCCAATGTAGCATCCCATCCTTATTTTATTAGATGACTGGAGTCTATGTCAATTAAAGGGACAAGGGAGATTACAAAGTTTTCTCCAAGTCCGGGAATTTCAATGCTATTGATTGTGAATCATTCATATAGGGATTCCTTGCTTAATTTGGATGTATATTCTATATCACATGTGAAAAGAGAAAGTCATTTACGCCCAAATACGTTTGTCAAAGAATCCGAAAGATAAAGGAATTTGGAACCCCTAATGAAAAGGGGGGATAGGATAACTATTTTTATTTTAGGAGCCAAATAGGCCTTTTTTGGGGATAGAGGGACTTGAACCCTCACGATTTTTAAAGTCGACGGATTTTCCTCTTACTATAAATTTCATTGTTGCCGGTATTGACATGTAGAATGGGACTCTATCTTTATTCTCGTCCGATTAATTAGTTCTTTAAAAGACCTATTGGACCGTGGAGTGAATGATTTGATGAATGAATATTCCATTTTTTTTTTTCAATGTGGAATCAATTCACACCGATTCTTCCGTTTTTCATATTCAAAAATACAGATTCGGGCCATCATTAATCATTTGATATAGTATTCAATAGATACGTTTATCCTTTCTGAAGTTTCCGCGGAAAGGATTCCTCTAACAACGCAGCTAACTCCATTTGTTAGAACAGCTTCCATCGAGTCTCTGCACCTATCCCATTTTTCGTTTTTTGAGCCTTTGTTTTCAGAAAACAGGATTTGGATCAGGATCACCCATTTTTATTAATTCCGGGGTTTCTCTGAATTTGAAAGTTATCACTTAGTAGGTTTCCCACATCAAGGCTCAATCTAATTAAGTCCGTAGCGTCTACCGATTTCGCCACATCCCCTCTTACTTTTCTTTTGTTTTGAGATTCGGATCTTATTATGATATCATTCCTTTTTTCTTTCATTTATACTGGATTAATTTATTAGATAGTGATTACTATCTCGAAAAAAGTATTTTCTTTATTACCTTTTCCTACCTATAGGAAACCCATATTTGATCCAATCAAATTGATTTTATCATTTCTGTATCGGCAATTCAATATAGAAAGATATATATGGGGTATATATCTTTCTCTTCCTGCCCCATTTCCCCACGCAAGGGGGGATACTTGAAGGGTCGATTCTTTTTTTTTTCTTAACTTACCCCTTACGAATGAAAGCCGAGGAATGTCTGATTAGTTATAACTAATCAATCAAATTTGAAAGAAATCTAGAATTCAAAATATATAGGATAGAAAATATAGAAGTCTAAAAAAAAGAATTTCAAATGCCATGTGAATTCAAAATAAAAAATAAAAAAAGAAAATTTGACTAGACTCTCTAAAAATATTTAAGATTGACTATCGAATAGAATAATATTCGAATTGTATTCGAATTAAGAATTGTGATAAAGAAATCAAAATTATATATCGCTATATAAATCGTTATGTTCTATAATATCCAATATTTATTGGGAATTATATATTTCTAGAGACACTATACTATAGTGTATTGAATTCCTATGCATAGAAAATGTTTGTTCTGTGGGCCCGCTTAGCTCAGAGGTTAGAGCATCGCATTTGTAATGCGATGGTCATCGGTTCGATTCCGATAGCCGGCTTTTTTCTCTTTTTCATTTTTTTATTCAAGAAAAACGGATAATCTTCCTTTGGAATTTGAAATCAAAGAATATTGAAAAAGTGTCTTCCCCTCTTTCCAAAAATCCATGATTTTATTAAGTTATAGATTAAGTTATAGGTTAACTTATAGTGAACTCCCAACTGTGTCAGGAAAAGGATCTTTTATATATATACTAATATATAATAATTATATAATAATGGAAAGTTTGGATATTTATCCAATTTATCTCATTCTTCTTTTCTTTATAGTACAAGTACACTACTTCTTTAAAAAAAAAAAAAAAGAATGAAATGAATTCTAAATTAAGAATAAGGAGTCTTTATGTCGCGGTACCGAGGACCTCGTTTCAAAAAAATACGCCGCCTGGGGGCTTTACCAGGACTAACTAATAAAAGGCCTAAAGCCGGAAGTGATCTTAGAAACCAATCCCGTTCCGGGAAAAAATCTCAATATCGTATTCGACTAGAAGAAAAACAAAAATTGCGCTTTCATTATGGTCTTACAGAACGACAATTACTTAAATACGTTCGTATCGCCGGAAAAGCAAGGGGGTCAACAGGTCAAGTTTTACTACAATTACTTGAAATGCGTTTGGATAACATCCTTTTTCGATTGGGTATGGCTTCGACTATTCCCGCAGCCCGCCAATTAGTTAACCATAGACATATTTTACTGAATGGGCGTATAGTAGATATACCAAGTTATCGCTGCAAACCCCGAGATATTATTACGGCGAAGGATGAACAAAAATCCAGAACTCTGATTCAAAATTCTCTCAACTCCTCTCCTCAGGCAGAAGTGCCAAACTATTTGACCCTTTACCCATTCCAATATAAAGGAGTAGTCAATCAAATAATAGAGAGTAAATGGATCGGTTTGAAAATAAACGAATTGCTAGTCGTAGAATATTATTCTCGTCAGACTTAAACCTAAACTAAAATAAGGTTCGGGCAATTTTCTTCCCTTTCGTCAAATTAAATTAACCTTAAGGTTAAGCAAGAAAAAGACGGGTTTGATCCCGATTTTATCCCATTTATGTACACAGCCCGCGGGGCTATTTTCATATTATTTCCAGTATTCTTCCTAGTCATGGCAATTCGGAATAGAGAATCTCTATCAATGAAAGGTCTAACTGGTGGAATAAAGGTCTCCATTGCTATTTGATCCGGTGTTTTTAATAAAAAAATCAAATGGGTCTATTAAGTGAAGGTACGGAAAGAGAGGGATTCGAACCCTCGGTAAACAAAAGCCTACATAGCAGTTCCAATGCTACGCCTTGAACCACTCGGCCATCTCTCCTACACAATTCTCTTACATAATGATTATGAACCAAAAACCGAGTGAATAGTGAGTTCTTCATATTTCATTCTAGATTATTGGATAGATACGCCCAATCCATTTTAACTATATACTATATAGTCATTAATATGACTATTACAAATAAAAATAGAAAATTTTTCATCAAAGTAAAGAAAGAGCCTTCTTTTCAGGCTCCAGGATAAAGAAACAGTTGTTTTCTTACGAATTTTTTTTGAATTAATTAAATTAAAAGAGGGATTCGTGTTTGCAAAAATGACTCCTACTATTTCGAATCGATTAAATCGATGAATTAGAACGAATCAACTGATTGATAGGTCTAGATTTTTTAGACTAGGGTTAATCGAGACTTTTATATCATAATTATGATAATTCTATATAGACTACGATTCCATAACTTACAAATTCTAAAATTTCTTTGCGGTTTTAGAGTTCTCAACACCAAATCCCTTCCCCTACTTACCCCTCTATTCTAGATTCATAAAACATTTTGTATAGTGGATTGTAGACCTGCTATGTACATAACATCAAAAAGGGGTGGTTATTCTATTTTCATAATAGAATTATTATTTGATCTTTTTCTTCTTTGTATCATAATTCAATCAAAATTTATCGAGTTACTCGAATCTGTAACTTCAATGAAATTGGAATAGTTCCACTCGTTGGTATACTACTACATCAAATTAGGTTGAAACTATTTCTTATTGATTCCTGGCAAAAAGAAACAATTGGAATAGAAGGCCCATAATCTTTTTTTTTTCAATCAACCCGTTTTTATGTTATTTCGTACTGTATAAGTCTTTTCTTTGTGGGATCATTTTCTCACGAGAAGGGAATGAGAAGAATTATAAAATGGATTGCTAGCTATGCCTAGATCGCGGATAAATGGAAATTTTATCGATAAGACCTTTTCAATTGTAGCCAATATCTTATTGCAAATAATTCCGACAACCTCAGGAGAAAAGGAGGCATTTACCTATTACAGAGATGGTGTGATTTGATTCTTTTTTTTTTCATATCTCTCGGTCTTACGAGAAAGACACACGATCCGGGAAAATTTTTGAAATAAATCTACGCCTGTTGAAGGTGAAGTTTGAAAATAGAACAATTCCTTCTGTCGTGTATCCTCGATTAATGCAACCTCAGATGCTATGTTTCAATTTTTGATTCTAGTATTGAGCGAAAGGTTACACCTAGAGGTTCTGTATTATGGGGCAATCCTACTCCACTAGTACCAATGGACAGCATAAGGGAAGAAGCACTACACCTAGTAATCAACAACACGAAAACCTTGTTCGAAATTACCCCTTTCCTTATTGGGCCCGGGACTAAAAGAATGGTTGAGACAACAAATATCCATCTCGTTCGTACTTTGGATACCAATATAACCATCGAAGGTTGTTGAAGTGACTAATTCCTGGAAATTAGGAAGCGTTGAAAACAAAGAAATTGTTCGAGTTCTCATTTCTATCTAGTCCCAACACGCTTGATGTTAAGAACAGCTCTCTTGCAGAAAGGTTGGCTAGAGATTTCTTGTAAAAACACTAGCCCTGCTCAGTCCATAATGAGAATATTTTCATCTTTTTTTGATTTCATGTATTATTCTCCTTATGCACATAAGGGAGGAGCCGTATGAGATGAAAATCTCGCGTACGGTTCTGGAACGGAGATTCTTTTAATTGAATGGCGACCGTAACGGATGTCAGCTCAATCCGAAGGAAATTATGCAGAAGCTTTACAGAATTATTATGAAGCTATGCGACTAGAAATCGATCCCTATGATCGGAGTTATATACTCTATAATATAGGTCTTATTTATACAAGTAATGGAGAACATACGAAAGCTTTGGAATATTATTTTCGAGCACTAGAACGAAATCCATTCTTACCACAAGCTTTTAATAATATGGCCGTGATCTGTCATTACGTGCGACTATCTTCACTATAGAAGTAAAAAAAACAAAAAAGGCTTTCTACATATGCATCGTCTAAAACAACGATTTTTATCAGCTGTAGCAAAGAAAGAAACTTCATAAAAGTTGAAATATGAAGAAATATATATACCTAGCTACTTTTTCTATGGATAAAAAAAAGAATCGAATTGGTAGAGGAAGCACCGTAAAGATCAATTAGCAAGGTTTGGGGCCGCTACAATAATAACTGCGTACTTATGTCATGATGGTAGATATACTTATCTCATGATGTGAGATAAAAATTAGGAATCCACTTATGTAATAGAGTCGATCCCCTAAAGTCTTGAGCAGCGGTGTAGGATCAGATCCCAAAGATAGTAAGTCTTTTCTTTCTTAGGAGGGAAAGTCTTTTTCAAAGATTCTATATAAATTTCTATAGGAAACCAAGATAGTTACCTTTCAGAAAATTCTAAAGATAGGGGGAATCTTTTATTCTGAAGGTGGGAAAAAAGATAAAACGAAAGAAAACGGATTATTAATCCAAATTTCAGTTTAAAACTCATGTAATGAATCTCTTTGGTTAACCCGAAAAATGGGATAGATCCATGAGAAATCCCATTCGTTAGATATCATAACGGGACACTAAAAGAATTGATGAGCCGTATGAGGTAGGAAACTCTCAAGTACGGTTCTAAGGAAAGGGATTAATCCACCTATTCCGCCCGGGGAGAACAGGCCATTCGCCAGGGAGATTCTGAAATTGCGGAGGCTTGGTTTGATCAAGCCGCTGAGTATTGGAAACAGGCTATAGCGCTTACTCCTGGTAATTATATTGAAGCACATAATTGGTTGAAGATCACGAGGCGTTTCGAATAAAAGAAGGCGCTATTTATTTAGTTTATTAATTCTCTTTTTTCGTTTAGTATATTATATATATATATTTGATATAATTACTATTAATTATTAATTGTTTTTTGGCCTCATCTGTTTTGTGGAAAGAGCCAATCAAAAAATTTCATTATATCCCCTCTAAGGATTCTATTTCATCGGATATTTCGTAAGGATAAAATAAGGGATAGAGTACAAAATAGACTTCTTTTTTTTTTTTTCTTAAAACAAATTTCAATTAAAACTAATATATCGAAAATCCAAATTTACAACTAAATTATTAAAATGGATTTCAATATATATACCGTGATGTTTCTTAGGAGTGGCTGCTCTCGTG